TATTGAATAAAAACGCCCTAATCTTTCGAATCCTTGTTTCGGAGTCGATAAATTATACGTCCTCTGGTTGAATCATAACGACTTACTTCAATTTTGACTTTATCTCCTGGCAGTATCCGTATAAAACTACGTCGGATCTTTCCTGAAACATAACCTAGAATCAGATCTTCATTATCTAACCGAACCCGGAACATGCCATTGGGAAGCGATTCAGTAATTAAACCTTCATGGATCCATTTTTGTTCTTTCATTTCAGGTAAAGCCCCCCTGAAGTATCAACTAATGGAGGAGAAAGGATATTAGACAACTCACCCTCTTTCTTTTTTTTTTTACAAATAGGAAGAGGTTTCGGATTCCATTTGGATATTAAAAGGATTACCATATATAACACAAAATTTCTCCGCCGATTCCTTCTAGTCGAGCCTCCCGGTCTGTCATTATCCCTCGAGAAGTAGAAAGAATTACAATCCCCATCCCACCTAAAATTCTAGGAATTCGTTGAGAGTTAGAATAGATTCGTAGACCGGGTCTACTGATCCGTTTTAAATTTAAAAAATTTCTATAGGGTCTTTTCCCATTCCTTCTATGTCGAAGGGTTAAAACCAAAAAAGAGTTGTTTTTTTCTCGATGTTTTCTGACGTTTTCGAGAAAACCTTCTCGGAAAAGTATTTTAACTATATTTTCGGTAATATTAGTAGATGCTATGCGAACAACTCTTTTTCTATCCATATCAGCATTTCGTATAGAGGTTATTATCTCAGCAATAGTGTCTCTACCCATGATGAACTATAATTATTGGTGCCTCAAAATTGGATATAATCAACATGTTTTTTCTTTTTTTTTCTATTGGTTTATGAATAGGAATTTTTTAAGGTATATGCGTGAGACACAATCTACGAATTTATTTAGTTCTTAATCTAGTTCAATACCCCAAAAGATATCACGATCTCATTTTTTTTATAATACCTCGGGAGCTAATGAAACTATTTTAGTAAAATTTAATTGTCTCAATTCCCGGGGGATTGCACCAAAAATTCGAGTTCCTTTTGGATTTCCTTCTTGATCAATCACAACTGCAGCATTGTCATCATATCGTATTATCATACCGTTGTCACGTTTAAGTTCTTTACAGGTACGAACAATTACAGCTCTAACTACTTCTGATTTTTCTAGGGGCATATTTGGTACTGCCTCTTTGATCACAGCAACAATAACGTCACCAATATGAGCATATCGACGATTACTAGCTCCTATAATTCTAATACACATCAATTCTCGAGCCCCGCTGTTATCGGCTACATTTAAATAGGTCTGAGGTTGAATCATATCAAATTTTTAGTCTATTCTTCCAATGCAAAGGATGAAGAAAATAAAAGAAATATTGTTTGTCCAAAAAAAGAAACCTGCCTTTTTGTTTCATCCCGAAATAATAAATTGAGTTCGTATAGGCATTTTGGATGCTGCTATTAAAATAGCCCTTCTAGCTATATTTTCGCTTACTCCACCCATTTCATATAGTATTCGCCCCGGTTTAACAACAGCTACCCAATATTCAGGGGATCCTTTCCCCGAACCCATACGTGTTTCGGCAGGTCTTACTGTAACTGGTTTGTCTGGAAATATACGGACCCATATTTTTCCACCACGGCGTGCATTTCGTGTCATTGCTCGTCGACCTGCTTCGATTTGTCTAGATGTGATCCAAGCAGGTTCAAGTGCCTGAAGAGCATATTTACCGAAACAAATATGATTACCTCGATAAGATATTCCCTTCATTCTTCCTCTATGTTGTTTACGGAATCTAGTTCTTTTGGGGTTATAGTTGATGGTTATTTCGGAATTCCATCTCTACTACAGAACTGGACGTGAGAGTTTCTTCTCATCCAGCTCCTCGCGACTAAAAGATTCAAAATTGAATTTTAATTAATTTGAATAGATATTAGAACATTTTTATAAAAAAATTTATAAATAATAGTTTTTTCTAACGTACTAATAAATCTTTATTTTGTCCTTTATCCAGGTTTACCAATTCAAAAAAAAAAGTTTTCGCGGGCGAATATTTACTCTTGCAATCTCTCTTTCAGTCATAGCGCTTATTCGTGACTTCTCAGAATAGATGAATTTATTTCCGGTTTATTTCGCCATCCCGACTGGTGAATCAGTAAGATTCATTTGTTCAATAAAATCTTTTGCATTCACGGGTTCCATCGTTCCCACCGTTTCGTACTTAATGGTTAGGTCAGAATTCTACAACGGAGCTCGTAATCCAATTTATTCTTGAGTCAACCTTCTTAGTCTTTATTGGCTCGAAGCTCTTAATTTTTTTCTTCTCGAAAAAGGATTTTATTTAATATTTCATTATGGATGAATTAATTAGTATTGATGCTTTATTACACTGTCTTTTATGAGATGACTCATAGACCTTACATATTGGAATTCTATATCATTGATATTCTTTTTCTCTCTTTCTCTCATCCTTCCATTTATCCACATCTTTCTT